ATGATGGAATTTCGATTCTGTTTACTGAATCACATGAAATTTTACCCAATTCCATATATATGGAATGTATTAAATACGTATGAACGGAGGAAAAAAGATGATTTTAGACTTATTTTAGACTTAATTAAATTGGAATTTTAAAGAGCCCGACCCAAACGGAAAGGAATTGAGAAATTAAACTTAAAATTTGTTAGGGAGTTTCGTATTTTGTATAGAATAAAAAAAAGTAATTCACTTTGAATAGCATTATTATGATATTACGTATTCGAATCCGCTTGGATATCCGAAAAATAAATGGATTCGGTATTTGATCTATTCGCTGAGATAAAGACATAATAATCAGAAACAAAAAAGTTCATTTTTTTTTTAGTACTTAACTCTTTCTTTTGTGGATTCCTTTGTTCCAAATGTTCCAAAATTGAAGTGAGTCATGCGTAAGAAGTGCGTAATGCGTAAGTAGGCCTGTAGTTATTAAATCCATGCCGCTATAGCTATCTATCCATACATCACTCTCCTTTATTGCATACTTCTGTTCGGGACAGCACGTGTCTTACTCTATTTCGATTTTCTCTTCAATCTAATCAATCTAAATTGCAGTACGACAATTTTCCGAAAATTCCCTATAAACAAAAGCAAAACAGGCATCATACACAGATAATATACCTATAAGCTAATTGTGTAACACAACGGGGTTTACATATACTTATAATTGACGTTATAATTGGTTAGAATTGAAACAATTTAATTGAAATTAATTGAAAGTGAGAAGGATTTTTTTTTCAATAAAAAAATCAAGACTGATCAGTTATGTATCAATTTTGATTTTCTGATATCATTTTTCATTAGGGAATCCCAATTTTATTTTAGATTTAAATCCAAGAGTCGTGTTCATGAATTTGCAGTCAATAGTTAATGGTTCCAATTTGTTCTGTTCTGACTTTTGTCTTTTGTGACTGAAAATTCAAATTTTTGTTTTCAACAGATCAATAGAAAAGAAAGGGATTTACATATTGGGCGCCTTGCAATACTATAAAATCAATTGAAGGGACGTGTCCGCCCCCAACCCCCCAAAAGGACGAATTTCTTTTCGACAAGGAATTAAGAAAACGAGATTTCATACGGAAGTACAATAAAAAAAAAGACATTTCGAACCCCCCTCCCCCCAAAAAAAGAAAAGGGAAAGGGGAATATTTTCATGTATTTGGTATCCTTTTGGCGGCATGGCCGAGCGGTAAGGTGGGGGACTGCAAATCCTTTTTCCCCAGTTCAAATCTGGGTGTCGCCTGATCAACAAAAGACAAGACTCGAAATCCCTTACCTTATTCTGCTTTGCTGATACAACCCGCCGACATTTCCCAGCAAAACAAAAACACAAGTAGGAAAAAGTATCTTGATACTTTATTGATTTTAAACAGCTGGGGTTACGTTCTTTAACGTGCTGCGAATCCTTGCATTTAGGATTCAAGGAAAGATTAGAGTGTAGTGGAAGGGCGAAGGGCTATCATATCAAATCAAGAGTTACCGACCTTTTCCATTACTAATGGCGTATCTACGGACCAGGCCTTGAATTCGATTGGATGAAAAATTGGCTTTTTGCATTTACTTGATGATAATGAAGGACAACAAAAAAAGAACAGGTTTTAGTATTCCTACATATACATATTAGTAGCATTTCCTTTGATACTTCCAAAAAAAGCGTAATTGCAGTTTAATGTTTCCTTATTTTCCTAGAAATCATATAAGAACTTATTATAGGGGGTTGTTTGGAGTCGTTCATCAAGGGTGTTGAGTCAGACCCCCCTTTTGACTCTGCCCCCGTGATTCTACTATTATTAATAAACAATAATGGAATAATTCCTTGATATTCATAGAGGTAGGGGACATAATTCACATGGATATAGTAAGTCTCGCTTGGGCTGCCTTAATGGTAGTCTTTACATTTTCCCTTTCACTCGTAATATGGGGAAGGAGTGGGCTTTAAAGATAGTACGAATTTAGTTGGGAAATCAAACTCTAGCACTTTTTTATAGATCGTTCTGTAAAGTTTTGAATTTTTTCCAATTTTATATATTCAATTTATGAATTGAATTGAATTTCGAATTAATATTACTAAATTGAATTCCAAATTCAATTAATTAATAAAGATATCTTCATTTCGCAATTCTATCGGCTTGGATTCTGGTGGCGTAATTGGATTCTATTCATATTAGAAATAATCCTTTTTCACAATCCAAATCAAACAAATATTTCACGAATTTCTATATTCCTATTTTGAAAGGAAGGGAGATATGGATGATAGGAATTTTATTACAACCGACTTAAATTTTCTATTTCGATGAACCCTTTCTTACCAGAGTTATAGATGGACAATGGGGAAGACCGAGTAACACCGGCCCCCAGGGTTTGTCCTTTTTTACTGTTCAAAGAGAGAAGGTTCAAAGAGAGAAGAAAGAAGTTCCGATATTTCTATTTAATAGGATTTTGGCTTGGTCGAGTCACATATTTCACACTTACCACGTGTTTTCTTGTTTTGTAAATTTTATTTAGGTTGTGTTTTATTAACTCGTTTCCTATCATGGCTGAAGAATTCAAAATTGACGGGACAACCCTTTTCGAAATCCGAAAAAATTACCATAGAACTCCCTGGATTCTCTGTCAACCGCTCAATCAATTACTTCTTCGAAATGCTAAAAAAAAGATGCCTTTTTTCTATTTTTTTTATTAATATTAACTTGATTTTCTTTTAGAAATATATGCCAAATATTGTTTTTACTTCATTGATTTGATTCTTTTTTGAATGGATACTTGAGATTCATATTGAAAATAATCAGAAATTTAGAAATTAGAAAGTCATAAGATTTTCTTTTCCATTATTTCAGATTGGTTGGAATCAACAAAAATCAAATAGATAAAGGAAAGAAATAGATGAAGCAAAGAAAAAAAATGGGGATACTGTGTACATTTTATCTATTTAATTGATATTAACGTGTATGAAGATACATATACATATTGTTTCTCTATATTGATCTCGATTCTATTTGTATCTTTATACCTTACAATAAGAAAAATAGATAGTATGTCCGAAAGATTCATTTATGAATCTTTCGGACATACTATCGGATCTCATAGGCTAGTACTGATTCTAGTTCGGTCATTTGATTTTAAATTAAAATAAAAAGGGAAATTTTATTTTTTTAGTTCTTAAATCATTGCTAAAAACTACGAAATAAAGTTTCATTCAAATTAATCACTTTGACTGACAGTTTTTACGTATATTATAAGCAAAAAAGCAGTAGGAACTAGAATGAACAGTGCAGTAGCAATAAATGCGAGAATATTTACTTCCATAATCTCATCGTTTCTTTTTTTTTTACTTCGCAATAACTCCGGATTTAATATTTAATCCCATAGAGATGATAAATCTTTCGCTTGTAACTTGTAAATTCAATGTGATCGGTTCGATTTCGATGCTATTGAATCGATCAATATCAGGAATAACAATATCCGAGCTATCAAGTCGACTCATCGTCGAGAATTCAATAGTATAACATAGGCGGATCTTTTATCCACATATCAATAGAACCTTCGATTCTTGATTCACTCAAAAGAATTTCTTGCCTTTAATTTAATACTTTATTAATACTTTTTTTTTATTTATCATTCTTTTACACCCTGTCTTTTCGATAACCTACCACCTTTCTTTCTCTTGTACAACGATCTAACCGCTTTCCACTTCCATTGTTTCCAAACCCTTTAGTACCCAGTTTAACAGAAAATGGAGAGACATATTGATGTTTTTTTTTGTTTTTTATTGGATTTGGATACGTCGGGACTGACGGGGCTCGAACCCGCAGCTTCCGCCTTGACAGGGCGGTGCTCTGACCAATTGAACTACAATCCCGGAGAAAGAAAATGTACAGCATTCATGTTCTTATAATTTTATTCAAACCCTTTCTATTTCGATTAAAAAAAAGTGCCCTGTTGTAACAGAGACGTGAGTGATATCCACACCAATATACACTTTAGTCAAAGCTGCACGCATTGCTTATTATTAGTAACCCTTTCGTTATTGCCAAACCGCGGTTGAGAGTCCATTTTGAAACGAAAATAAAGAGTATTTTTGTCTTTTTATTTGATTCTTTTCATTAGACTTCCATACTTAATAATCCTGATATGAATCTAGATCGTTAGCAAGATCAGAATTCGAATTTATGGGACCAAATAAATGGAATAGAACAAAGAAAAAAAAGAAATAGCGGGGGGGATATACCAGAAAATTTGACTTTTTGGATTCTTTCGTATCCGCGACTTCATTTCTGGAAAACTAACGGGTGTTATATCATTTCATGATGAATCCGCGAATTTTTGGGCCGAGCTGGATTTGAACCAGCGTAGACATATTGCCAACGAATTTACAGTCCGTCCCCATTAACCGCTCGGGCATCGACCCAGGAAGAACCAATTCGAGTCTTATTGATAATCCACGATCAACTTCCTTTGATAGTACCCTACCCCCAGGGGAAGTCGAATCCCCGCCGCCTCCTTGAAAGAGAGATGTCCTGAACCTCTAGACGATGGGGGCATACTTGCCCGACCGCCATCATACTATGCTCATAGTATGAGTATGAGCAGTTTTTTGTAATTGTCAATATAATGGAATCGTATGACTAGATACAAAGATCTTTATGTCTTTTCTGATCCCATACCATAGCAATTTTTGATTCATATTCGTCATTTCTATTCATAAATCACTCATTCTAATATGCATTCGATTCTAGAAAATTGATATTAAAAAAGAGAAGAATAAAACTTTTTGCGGAAGTGATTGGTTCGGCATAAAAGAGGATTAAACTTCATTTCTTCCACTTTCATTCATTGATTCACTTCTTGTTAAAATGAGAGAGGCGTATACCTATATCACACTAAGCCAGGAAATTAACAACCGAGAAATCTGAAAATTTGAGAGTTGGGATCCACGGGTTATCAAAATAGTTTTCTCT